TAACGGTTCAAATTTGTCATAAATTTATACTTTTGCGAATGAAAATTCACATTTCCTTTGTCAATAGTCAATAGAAAGTGAGAGAAGTTGGCTATTTTAAGATGGGTGGATCCAATCCAATCAAAGGGCGGGAAGGATTTCTTTTAGAATTAGGAAAGAATAAGAATAGGAAAGAAAAGGGTTAGAAGTTAAGAAAAACGGAACTCAAGGTGCAAATCCAATAAAAGAAAGTTCCGTACTGCGTCATAGATTTTCTATCATTTTGGCGGCATGGCCGAGTGGTAAGGCGGGGGACTGCAAATCCTTTTTCCCCAGTTCAAATCCGGGTGTCGCCTGATCAACAAAACAAAAGACTCGAAATATCTTCTTCTGTTCGGTTGATATAACTCGCCGAAGTATTTCCCAGCAGAAGCGGACCGTTGATATTTGTTTGATTCGAAGCATCCGGCTGGGGTGGGGGTTTTCTGTAAATCCTGGTATCTAGGATTTAAGGAAATATTCTAGAAATATTCTAATAGTAGACGGGTTATCAAGACTTCGAGATTCCACTAATCACTAATCGCTGTACTACTAATCTAGTGTCGAATGGCTGGACCTTGGATTAGATTGGAGAGCCTGGATAGGAAAAAAATTCTATTACAATAGTGGTGGGGGGGGGGACAGAAGATACTTTATATACGACATATACGACGGACTCCCAAAAACTTCTCAGTCCTCAGGTATCCAATCAATATTCGAGTGGATGGATAACTCACTTTGAATTTAAATTATAGTAAAGGGCAACAGAAAAAGAGAAACAAGTTCTTTTCGGCAACCCCTAATCAAGAATATACTTCTACTGTCTCCCTATTCTTTCACAGATAAAAATGGAAAGGGTACGAATTCTATCAAATGGGATTTTAGATAAGGATTTTCCGCTTTTTTTACTTATTTACTTTTACTTATGAGGATCAACAAAACTTATTATTCCTATGCGTTCCATTAAGAACATTCCCCCCGAGATGTTACTATGTATTTTGCTTATGTTTCATCTTTGCTGATTGGAAATCATCATATAGGATTTTTTTTTTTAATAAAAAATAGGTGGATTTAGTGAATTGGTTTATCAATAGTGTTCGATCAGAATCCCCTTTTGACTCTGCACCCCCGATTCCACTATACTAGAGGAATGATGGAATAACTCTTTCATAGTTATAGAAATAGAGAAATAGAAATAAGGGGACATAATTCACATGGATATAGTAAGTCTCGCTTGGGCTGCTTTAATGGTAGTCTTTACATTTTCCCTTTCGCTCGTAGTGTGGGGAAGAAGTGGACTCTAGGGGTATTACTAATTGAGTTGGGGAATCAAAGAGTATCAACAGTTTTCTAGATCGTTCTGCAACGCGTTTTGAACTATTTCAAACGAAAATAAAAAAGATCTTCATTTAGAATTCCATTGGATTCGGATGAAGTAATGTATTATATGAATCATACTCTTCAATTACAGAGAAATTTCTCCTATCTTTGTATTTCGAAAGGGATCTAAATGATAGGAAATTTAGTCCAATCCAATTTTTCCTAAATTTTTTATTTCAATCGAGGAGCTCTTACCAGGCTTCTAGATGGATACTAAGAAAGACCCGACTTTTTTATTATTATTTGATTTGTTTCCCTGTTTACTGTTACAAGAATTCAAAGAAGAAGTAGTTTTGTTAAGTGTATACGCACTTTCTATGAGAAAGGGTATAAACATAGCGGTTGTCTAACGAGATAATATAGATAATAGATAGGAGGATCTTCCCTCAGGCGAGGGGCATATCGCACATTTACCGACTGCTTTCTAATTTTATAAATTTTATTTATGCTTTATCGACTCACATTTCATATCATGGTCCCAGGCGTTAACTTAAGGTTTACTCTTCCTTTTCGAACTCCGAGAAGTGCCCATGAAATTCCTGTTGATGGTTCAATCAATTACTTCTTCGGAATGTTTACTAAACATTTTTTTTATTAATAGAAATCCCTATCGTTTTTCCTTTAGGGATTTATTTCTTTTGATAGATACCGAGATTTGTATTGAACATCAGAAAAAATATAGTAACTAGTAATTAGAACCCTAAGACATAAGAATAAGAGTAAAACTCTTATTTCAGATTGATCGAAACAAATACAAATAGGTGTAGCAAATAAATAGAATTGGATGCTCTGTCAATTCCATATATGGAATTGAGATCCGCATACATATATAATATATACATATATAATATTGTATAATAATTGTATATTAAGCTAGATTTAGCCTCTACCTCTATTCTAGAGTACAACTTTATACACTACAATAATACCAATAGATCGTATGGTCGAAAGATTCATCTATTTCTTTCTACCATACGATCTATCTATTAGAATACTGCGGATTATAGTCCGCTTATTTCATTTAAGTTTCGCAAAAATTGGAATCCTTTTCATTTTTTTTTTTTCATTTTATTTCGTCAATTTTTGATAAGAACTCAGAAGTAAAGTTTAATTCAAATTTCAAATTAATGATTAATTAATTAATTATTTTGACTGATTGTTTTTACGTAAATGATAAGTAGAAAGGCGGTAGGAACTAGAACGAATAGTGCAGTAGCAACAAATGCAAGAATATTTACTCCCATAAGAATATTTACTCCCATAATCTAATATTTTTTTTACTTCGCAATAACTCGGGATTTAGTCCCATAGCTTTCACTTGTAAATTCAATGAATGAATTCCCTCTTAATCTGGCTGGTTTTGAATCGGATGAATATCATGAATAACAATATCTGAGCTGTCAAATCAATTTTTCGTCGAAAATGGAATAGTATAACATAGGAAGTTTTTTTATCCATACCGAATCCCAGCTCGGATTCCGGACCCAATCCCAAATTCCTTTATTCCTTTATTTTTATTTATCGTCTGTTTCCGTTCTTTTTTTTTCTATAATCTACTCTATGTACAATGATCTGATGAAGTATCATCAGATTGCCCTTCCACTTCCATTAGTCACATAGTTACAAATCAAAACAAGAAAGAAACTAATTTATTATTCCATTGCTAATGCTAAGAGGACCTCTGTCCTTTACCCCCTTCCGTAGATTATTAGCACTGGGTATATATCAAAGGCTCAGCGTGCAATTTGAATGCAATCCATTTTTTAATTAGTAATTGAGGTTATACAAAACCGGGGCCATAAAGAGAAATTGTTTAATCTAGAAAAGTCTTCTAATTCTCTTAGTCTTAGGGGAATCTTGTTAAATTCATTTTTTATTGTGAATTCCATTTGTGTATGTGTGCCCCTCTCCAAAAAAAAGAGCATAGTATTCTATTCCACGGATCGGGAACAATCGAAAAAAAGGATCCGGGATTTCTTGGAATGCTTACTATAATGCTACGTATAATTGTATTAATCCGCCCATCTCCTACCGCAAAGAAAAGAAAAAAGGGTCTTTTTTTGGGGAATGAAATTCTGCCCCTGGCCCCCTTTCGAATTGATTGATGTATTTAGTGGATCCGTCGGGACTGACGGGGCTCGAACCCGCAGCTTCCGCCTTGACAGGGCGGTGCTCTGACCAATTGAACTACAATCCCAGAGAAATAAGGGATCTAGCAGAAATTTGGATTCTTTATCTCCGTATCGAGTATTTTTGAGGGGCGCGGGGATTATACGTGGTAGATTGGCGAATTTTTGGGCCGAGCTGGATTTGAACCAGCGTAGACATATTGCCAACGAATTTACAGTCCGTCCCCATTAACCGCTCGGGCATCGACCCAGGAGGAATCGCTTGTAAGACTATTGGGAATTCGTGATCAACTTCCTTTCCTAGTCCCCTACCCCCAGGGGAAGTCGAATCCCCGCCGCCTCCTTGAAAGGGAGATGTCCTGAACCGCTAGACGATGGGGGCCCGCTTGTCTAACTGTCATGATACTATGATCATAGTATGAAGAGTTTTTTTTAATTGTCAATGTATGATTAGATCCGAGGAATCTTTCCGCTTTTCCTAATTGCAGATAACTTGTTGATTTGTCATTCATATTCATGAATCTCATTAGAATGGGAATTCTCTACTCTATCTCTATATCTATAAAAAAAAATATATATATATAAATCTAGATATATAAAAAAATCTAGATATAGAAAAAAAATCTAAATCTAGTATCGAAATCTATATTTATTTCGTCTAATATAAATAAAAAAAAGTGTAAATAATACTAAAGTAACAAAGTAAAAGTATAGGGTTTTCGGGGAGTCGCTGGTCCAAAACAAAAAGGGGGGGTTAAGCTCCACTTCTTTCGCTTTCATTCTTCCATTCATTGATTCATTTATTGTTAAGATGAGATAAGAATATCTCACAATAAAAGAAGGAAATTAACAACCAGTAAGCGTGATGAAAAAATTCTACTTGTTTTGTCTCCTAAAAAAATTCAAAGAATTTTCGAGAATTTCTTCATCACAGGATTTGATGAGATACCTTGAAATTTATGTCGAATGGGTAGGTGTACGTGTAAGTGAACTTTATTCTGATGGAAATCAATTCATTCAATGAAAGAAAATAAATTTGGTTCGGTCTTGAAACAATTCATTACAATTTACCTTAGACTTGCTGGGTAAATCGATTTTTTTTTCAATAAAAAGCCACTAGCAAGTATGAGTCTACCGTATGGACTTATGTATATATACTGTATATACATAATAAAATACTAATAAACTAATACTAATAATAACTAATATTATATTATATATATATTATATATTATATATATCCGTATTATATCTATACTCTGTATTAATATTGAATAAATATTAATATTTAATATTAATATAGAATATCTGTATTAATAATATATTATTAATGTATAATAATATATATATATATATTGTATCCACATAATAACCCATTCAAGAATTCAATCAAATAAGCCCTTTTAACTCAGCGGTAGAGTAACGCCATGGTAAGGCGTAAGTCATCGGTTCAAATCCGATAAGGGGCTTCCA